ATGAATATTAAGTAATAATAGCATGGCACTTTGAATTCGATATAATAAATTTTGTTTTCGAAACATTAGATTATGTATCGAGAGAGTAATATGAGAAAAAGGTATTTCCTATTTTATTATCGGAAGTCCAGTTCAGCGTCACAAACTTTTTTTCACACCAGAGGTCTCTTAAGAATATTTATAGTCTTCTAGAGAGTATAGAGCGAAAAAAAAAAGATTCTTTTTTCCTTGGTTTATTTGATCAAACAAAAAAGCAACTTTGGGATTGCTGAATGACAGACAAATCACAGACAAAAAATATAATAAATATATAAAGCAACGGAGCCATCATAGTATTTTTGAATTCCTCCGAAAGGAAGGGTGGTAAGTTGATCATTTACCTATCGGGGTATGATCGATCCTATTTTTTTTGAAGGTAAGGGTCAATGTTATTGTAGAGCCGTATGCAATGGATAATGCCCGTACGGTTGTTCGATTCTATCTTTTTTTTTCTTGTTATTCTTTTATCTTTCTTTTATCTTCCCCTCATCTAGAGAAACCTTTTATTATCTTATATCATCAGGGTAATGATCCATCAACCTGCTGGTTCTTTTTCTGAAGTAGCAACGGGAGAATTCATCCTGGAAGTGGGAGAACTGCTGAAACTACGTGAAACCCTGACAAGGGTTTATGTACAAAGAACGGGCAAACCCTTATGGGTTGTATCCGAAGACATGGAAAGAGATGTTTTTATGTCAGCAACAGAGGCCCAAGCTTATGGAATTGTTGATCTTGTAGCGGTTGAATGACAATAGCCTGGATTTCTCGTCAATTCGTAATTTAAAATTAACCCTGCCGAGTTTCATTTTAATATTCTATGATGAATGATTTTTATTTCCTATTCTATTGAATAAAAGTAATTCATAATCATACGGTTAGGATCGATCTAAACCAGCCCATTATGTATATGATTCAACATGCCAACGATTAAACAACTTATTAGAAATACAAGACAGCCAATTAGAAATGTCACAAAATCCCCCGCACTTCGGGGATGCCCTCAGCGTCGAGGAACATGTACTAGGGTGTATGTGCGACTCGTTCAGATCATGAACTAGAACAAAGGAAAGAGAACAATGTTCAAATATAAATGATCAAATAGGATAGAACGGAAAAATGAACTACATTTCTTTTTTATTATCTAAAAAGATAATAAAATTGATCATATTCCTTTTATTTTGTATGAAATTTATGGTTTCTATTGGTGTAAAACCACTCACCTCAATTCAAGATGAGAAGCAATTCTCCATTGGTAGCAAATGGTTATCCATTAAGCGGAGGAAATCTTAGTTAACATAGACCCCTCTTGCAAGAACGGACTAACAGGGTCAGCTACCCAGCCAACTTTCATAATTAAATACCGTTACTGTATAGGTAGAGCTCGTTGTGAAAGACCTATTACTGGATAATTTATGGGTAGAGCCAAAGAATGTGAACTATACAAGTTAGCAATAACATTGATTAAATGAAGTAAAGGCTCCGGTGTATAGAAAAGACCTCACCGTTTAAGAAGTAACCATAGAAACGATGGAATCCACTATTTATTTATCATGCTATTTTTTTTTTAATACCTAGTATATCGTATTTCGAGGTGAAATGCCTAGAAAAAAATCGTGGTTGGGAAGGTTATAGTAGCCAAAGCCATTGGAATTTTTAGTTTATACATTGGAAAAATCCGTTTTGTTATTAATATACTAGGAAAGGGCCAAAAGAATAACTGAAAGAAAGGAAATCTATTAGTTATTCGTTAAAGTTTCATTTATTCAATGACCAGAATTAGACGGGGATATATCGCTCGGAGACGTAGAACAAAAATTCGTTTATTTGCATCAAGCTTTCGGGGGGCTCATTCAAGACTTACTCGAACTATTACTCAACAAAAAATAAGAGCTTTGGTTTCGGCTCATCGCGATAGGGATAAGCAAAAAATAAATTTTCGTCGTTTGTGGATCACTCGAATAAATGCAGCAATTCGTGAAAAGGGGGTATGCTATAGTTATAGTAGGTTAATAAATGATCTGTACAAGAGACAGTTGATTCTTAATCGTAAAATACTTGCACAAATAGCTATCTCAAATAGGAATTGTCTTTATATGATTTCCAATGAGATCATAAAAGAAGTAAGTTGGAAGGAATCCACCGGTTAAACGGAGTTGCCCGGAGAATGAACTCCGGGAAGGTCGAATAAAAATGAATGAATAGAATATGATAAAATATGAGAAAGTAGTCAAAATAAATATGAATCAACACGTTCAATAAAAAAATTTATTCTTCCCAGATTATTATTTTTTTTCTTACGACACGAGAATTCACTTCGGATTCTTGGATTTTTCCAACAAAAGACCAATCCGCTTTTGAGTTCGGATGGGGATTTGAATTCAAGTGAAGAAAGAGTAAACCTATCTTTTTCTGGCTCTAAGACTAGGAGTTCTAGTGGTCGACTCGGTTCTTTCAAATTGTT